TAAAAGCATACTCATTTCCATTCTTAAATATAAGCGATTAAAAAAGTCATCAGAGGATATCTTGATAAAAAAGTTATAGACGTCGCGCGACGAAACATCATAGCGAGGCACACGCCTATGAACTATGAGTCTCTTTAGAAAACTCGCATGTAATATGTATTTAATCCACTATGTGAATTGAATCATCTTAGTAACATAGGAAAAAATCAAACGAGAATTCGTAAGTAACGGTGAGTGAAATCGAATTTAGCTTAATACTAAAAACCAAAGTAGGTAGCCAGTCCCATATAGTATTTATAATAATTCAAAGTAATACTACTAGTTAGGTATGAAAATAGGAGTCCCATCTTCTAAGCTAAAAGCTTTTTTAATCGATAGTGAACGAGTACCGTGAGGGAAAGATTTGAATCTGTTGATTTATATTTATTTGAAGCTGACAATTACAGCGACAAAGTGCCTTTTGCATAATGAGTCAGTAAGTTAATATATGTAGCAAGCTTAAACAAAAGATGAAGGCTTCCTTAGTTACATGTATTAGACCCGAAGCCAAGTGATCTAATCTTGAGCAAGCTGAAGATACCCTAAAAAGTATTGAAGGGCTGAACCCACGTCTGTTGAAAAATACGGGGATGACTCGAGATTAGGGGTGAAAGTCCAATCAAACTTGGTGATAGCTGGTTTTCCGCGAAAACTATCAAAGTAGTGCGTTGCTAGCCTAAAATGTGGGTAGAGCGACTTATTAAATTTGGACTTTGCTAAATTTTATTAAACTCCAAACTATATTTTACTTAAAGCAGCAGACAGTCGTTGGGCGATAAGGTCCTTCGTCAAAAGGGAAACAACCCTAATCGATAGCTAAGATCTTAAAATTATAAATTAGTGAAAAAATGGGAAATAATTCGAATAAACAGAGTAGGCTTAGAAGCAGCCATCTATTGGAGAAAGCGTTTTAGCTCGTTATTTTTACTTACTTTACCTATTTAAAATGTATGAAGACTTAAATTTATATATCGAAGCTCCGAATCAAACCAAATTTGGTTTAATGGTAGCGGAACGTCCTGTAGTTTCTTATGCCAATGCCAAATTGCATATATAAAATCAGGAGTGCTAATGCTGACATGAGTAGCGTTAACCATGTTGAAAATAAATCATGGTCGTCTATTGTTCAAGGGTTTCCAGTAAATTTTAAGTAACTGGAGTTAGTCGGCCCTTAAGAAAAAAGTGAAAACTGTATTCGACAGGAATAGTTAAACCACATGTATGCAAAAACAATACTGTTTTTGTGAAAAAAAAATAATTTACTGTAGTTGTCTACTAAACTACTAACCACAGATTAAACTATTTTTCAGGAAAAGCTACATGAAGCTTGACCGTACCTAAAACCAACACAGGTGAACAAATTGAAAAAATTAAGACGAATGAGATAACTATACTTAAGGAACTCGGCAAATTTACTCCGTACGTTCGCAAAAAGGAGTACCTTTTAAGGTTTCAAAAATCAGGGGTAGCGACTGTTTAACAAAAACTTAAAACTTTGCAAATTCGAAAGAAGAAGTATAAGGTTTGACGCCTGCCCAGTGCTTGAAGGCGAAAAATTATGTGTTTATGCACGTATTATAAACCCAAGTAAACGGCGGTCTTAACTATAAGGATCCTCAGGTAGCGAAATTCCTTGGCGGGTAAATTCCGTCCTGCATGAATGGCGTCACGACTACCCCACTGTCTCTAGTATAGGCTCAGCGAAATTACATTGTCTGTGAAAATGCAGACATCCTGCAACAAGACGGAAAGACCCTATGATTCTTTACTATAATTTTACATCGTAATAGTTTTATCTATAGTACAGTAAAAGTAGAAGCATATTCATGCTATTTTGAAAAACTACTCTGCAGATAAAAAATTACTTACTAATCAGAAAATATGTAAAAGTGGTAGTTTACTTGGGACGAGGACCTCCTAAAGTGTAACGGAGGTGCACAAAGGTGAACTTTAATTAGCAAAATATGCTAGTACAAAGCGTAATGGTAAAAGTTCGCTTGACGGTAAGAGTTACAGCTCAAACCGAGACGAAAGTCGGTCATAATGATCCGGTAGTAATGTATGGAAATACTGCCGCTTATCGGAAAAAAGAAACTCTAGGGATAACAGATTTATCATGGTTGAGAGTTCTTATCGATGCCATGGTTTGATACCTCGATGTCGGGTGCGATTCGTTGCTAGTAAGAAAAGATATGTACTTTTCGTAAATAGCTAGTACTAATATTATTTTGGTGTTAAACTAACACTACAGATAGGAAGCTAGGTCAAACTAGTGGGCCTATGCATCAACTCCAGGTGCTGATCAATGAGCTGCAGTTACGCGCAGTGAACCCTATAAGCTGTATCAATAGTAAATACGGATTATAAGCAGGGCATAAATCTATATTTCACTAACTTATAGAGTGACAAATATAGAAAGAATACTTATTTTAGTAAATCTACCAAGAAAAGCCAATAATGTCGATTATTACTTAAATATATTCTAATATTTAAATCCGCAATAAAATTCCCTAAACCGAGGATAGTGGGGGACAATTATAAGTGATATACCCCATTAACACGAAATAGCGTGAATTCTAAACATAAGGTATGGTTTAATTACGACGTTTAAACCGGAGTGCCAGTTTTAGAGGGAATAGAGGGGCTTACTAAATAAGTGTATGTAGTGTTGGAACGAAGTAACTGTGATTGTAGACCAAAATATTTTTGTCTAAAATACATTGGGCGCATACTATTGTGTCAATATGCAATCACGGCAGGATTCTATAAGAAGCTAAAGCCGTAGGGAAAGCCTATTGGATACGCTGACGTATAGACAAGCCATATTAATTTGAATTGACCTTTGAAAATATACAAATACAGACCTAAAATGATGAAATGGAATAACATTATCTGAAAAAATAAAGAAATTTGATTGTATAAATTGCAAAGACAAATATTTAATCTAAGTAAAATGGGTGATATGGAGAAAGTTTTTTTCATACAAAAACAGCTCATAAAGCATGAAAATGCAAATTTTTTAGCCGTTAGGAAAGTGACACAGGACAACCTGGGAAAACGAACCGCGGGAGTAGATAAAATTTCCTCGTTGACGCCAGACGAAAGAATGGAGTTAGTAAGAAATATACACGTTGATCAAAATTCGGATAAGATTCTAAGAGTAACAATCCCAAAACCGAATGGTTCTGTAAGAAATCTAGGTATACCCACTATAAGAGATCGTGCTAAGCAATGTCTTGTCAAATTTGCACTCGAGCCGCAGTATGAAGCAATTTTTGAACCTAACAGTTACGGGTTTCGACCTGGTAGAAGCGCTAACGACGCGAGAAAGGCTATTGTAAAGTGTTTACAAAGAAAACCTAAACATATATTAGATGCGGATATCAAAGGCTGCTTTGACAACATTGATCACTCCAAGTTACTTGAAAAGCTGAATACGTTTCCCCTATTCAGAAACCAAATTAACACTTGATTAAAAGTAGGGGTACTGAGCGATTTTCAAGGAAATAAAACTGAAATTATCCCTCAATCTGGAACTCCACAAGGAGGTACAATATCACCTTTGCTAGCAAACATCGCTTTACATGGAATAGAAAAGTTGGTGAGTAAAAGAGGAGTATATCTTATTAGATACGCGGATGATTTTCTAGTTCTATGTAATGAGGAGAAGGAGTTATTAGAAGCCAAGCAAAAGATAGAAGTTTTTCTAAAAACTATAGGTTTAGAATTTTCTGCAGAAAAGACTAAAATAACATATAGCGCATATTCTTCCCCAAAGAAGTCTAGCGGTATAGATTTCTTAGGTTTCAACTTCGTCAACTACAAAGTGGGCAAACATAAAGCCTCCAAAGATAGTCATGGAAAATTAACCGATTGAATGTCTAGGTGTCAACCTAGTATAAAATCGATTGACAGACATCTTAAGGATATCAAAAGTATCTTGAAGAAGTCCAGTGGTATATCCCAAAAAGTCTTAATCAGTAAATTAGCACCTGTTATTAACGGATGGACTAGATATTTTGCAGTATGCAATGCAACGAAAACTTTCAGCTTTTGCAGTATGCGTACATTTTATCTTCTAAAAACCTGATCTCAAAAGAAGAGTCGGTCTGGAACTAAAGTGTCTAAACACTGAATTAAAGTCGATGAAGCTAACTGAGTATTTGGCCTGATAGAAAACGATGAAGTAATAAAATTGAAAAGACATGATCAAACCAATATAATTATATCTACTAAAGTGTCAAAAGAGGGTAGTCCGTATGATGGTAAAGTTACATACTGGTCTAAAAGATTATCATCAAGTAATAAGTACGGATCTCTCTTAAGGACACTTTTAAAAATGAAAGGACCAAAATGTGATATGTGCAGGATTTATTTTAACGATTCCGATAGAATAGAGATAGACCATATTACACCAAGAAATCAAGGAGGAACCTCACACTGAGATAATCTAAGATTACTGCATGGACATTGTCATGACACGCGTCATTCCAAAAATGATTAACGAGATTATTTTGTGTCAAGATAACAATTTTACTTAACAACAAATTGATGTTGATAATATGACTTGAGGAGCCGTATGAAGGGTGACTTTCACGTACGGTTTTGAAGTGGAAGGTATTCTCGTGAGAGAAGACTTGACCATAACCTCATCTTTTCCTGGAGCTGAAATAGGTTCCAAGGGTATGGTTGTTCGCCAAATAATAAGATACGTGAGCTGGGTTCAGAACGTCGTGAGACAGTTCGGTCGTGCGATTCGTTGCTAGTAAGAGAAGAAATGTACTTCTCGTAAATAGCTAATCTAAACTTTTAAAGATTAAACTAATATTACAGGTAGGAAGCCAGTTTTATTTTAGAACTAGTGGGCCTACGCATTACTCCTAATGCTGATCAATGAGCTGTTTTACAAACAGTGAACCCTATGCAATATGAGAATAGTTACTCATATGGTATAAGCAGGGCATAAATTTAGGTGGATGTTACTTATAAACACTTTAACCTAAAAAGAATATACAAATCAGTAAATCTGACAAGAGAAGCAGTTATAGAAGTGTAACCTACCACATCGGTAGCCGTAATAAAATTCCCAAAATATGTCATAGCGGGGGATAATTATAAGTAAAACCACCCCGTTAACACGAAATAGCGTGAATTCTAAACTCAAGGTAAAATTTAATGTGGCCGCGTTAGACAGGAGTACCGGTTTTAGAGGGAAAAGAGGTGCTTACTGACTGTATGTATGTAATATTGGAACGAAGTAAATATTGACAAAAACCTTGCGGGTTTCCGTAAGGACGTTTTTCTATAATGTTAAGGTTTGTTAATATCAGGATTTTACAAGAAGCCAACGCCATTTGGAAAGCTCATGGATATGCTGACGTGTAGACAAAATTATCTAAATAAAAGTTTTAACACTGTTAAGCTTACAACAACAAACAAATTATGCAAAAGTGAACGCAAGTTAACTGAAAGCTAAAAGAAATTTGACTGTATAGATTACAGTGTAAAATTTTCAAATTCAGTAAAGAAGGTGATATGAATTCTGTATTTTTGATACAGAAACAAATCATAAAACATGACTTTTCAAAGTTTTTGGCTGTTCGAAAAGTGACTCAAGACAACTTGGGAAAACGAACAGCTGGAGTAGATAGAATTAGTAACTTAACTCCAGACGAAAGAATGGAACTAGTACAAAATATTCAAATTGATAATAAATCGGATAAAATTCGTAGAGTAACAATTTTAAAACCGAATGGAAAAGAGAGGCACTTAGGCATACCTACCATAAGAGATCGCGCTAAACAATGCCTTGTAAAGTTTGCATTAGAACCTCAATACGAAGCGATATTTGAGCCTAACAGCTATGGGTTTCGCCCGGGGCGAAGCTCTAATGATGCTAGACAGGCAATTGTGAAATGTTTACAGCAACTTCCTAAACACGTATTAGATGCAGATATTGAAAGATGCTTCGATAATATTGATCACTCTAAATTAATCCACGGGATAAACACGTTCCCTCTTTTAAGAGAGCAGGTGAGAGCTTGATTAAAAGCGTGTATACTTACAGGTTTCAAAGAAAATATAAAAGAAGTCATCCCAGAAGCTGGAACTCCACAAGGAGGGATTATTTCTCCCTTGTTGGCAAATATTGCTCTACATGGAATGGAAAAAGCAGTATGTAAAAGCGGAGTATACCTTATTAGATACGCAGATGATTTTTTAATATTATGTAATGAAGAGAAGGAATTGTCCGAAGCAAAGAATAAGATCGAAATTTTCTTACAAAATTTAGGGCTAAAGTTGTCAGAATCAAAAACGAAAATAACATACACCGGAAGCTCTGAGTATTCTAGAACTAAAGGGGTAGATTTCTTAGGTTTTAATTTTGTTAACTATAAGGTAGGTAAACACACATCCGCAAAGAATAATCAAGGAATTGCGACTGGATGAAAAAGCAGGTGCCAACCTAGCTATAAATCTATCGAATCTCATTTGGATAATATCAAAGATATTACTAAGAAGTCCACCGGATTATCTCAAAAAGTTTTAATCAGTAAACTAGCACCAGTTATTAGCGGATGAACTAAGTATTTCTCCGTATGTAGTGCAACAAAAACGTTTAGTTATTGTAGTGTACGTACGTTTTATCTTCTTAGGAAATGAGCTAAGAAACGTAAACGAATAGGTGCAGGTATCACCCGATACTGAATATCTATAGGAAGCGCAGAAAGAGTCTTTGGGCTTAAAGAAGGAGACAAAATTATAAAATTAACCCATCACGATCAACGAAATATTATTCTATCTACAAAAATAGCCGGACAGAGCAGCCCATATGATGGAAGGGTTACTTACTGAGCTAAACGCCTATCCGTTAATAATAAGTATGGGCAACTTCTTAAAAGACTATTAAAAACTAAGGGGCCGCAGTGCGATATGTGTAATTTATATTTTATAGATTCTGATAGAATAGAAATAGATCATATTATACCAAGAAGTCATGGGGGAACTTCAGATTGAAAAAACCTAAGACTTATGCACGGTCATTGTCACGATATTAGACATTCCAAAGCAGTTAATACTTAAATTGTAGACTAATATAGACACTTCTATACTAAAAAAGAAAGCCAAAAACTTTCAATAGATAACTTTGAGGAGCCGTATGAAGGGTGACCTTCACGTACGGTTTTGCAGTGGGAGGAAACTTCGTGAGAAGTTTCTTTACCATAACCCTATCTGTTGTGGGAAAAGAAAAGGAAAAAGTTTATCTTTAGTACGAGAGGATTGAGATATATTAACCAATAGTGTATCGGTTGTACTGTTTCTTGCATAGCCGAGTAGCCACGTTAACATTATGTAAGCGCTGACAGCTTAAAAGCGCAAAAATAGCTTTTAACTTTTCAAGAACATTCTAGAAGATTACTAGATAGATCGGTTTACTATTTAATACTTGTAAAAGTAAGTAAATAAATACGAAATGTTCAATATATTTTATTGTTATATTTAAGAACGGGTTTTCCCGTTCTTAAATAACCTAGATAACCAAAAATGAAATTACTCAAAAATATTACTTTTCAAATGAGACCACGTAACAACAACTTAAATTTAAAATTTATACGAATATATCGATGGACTCCCTCGAATCAAGCTGAGGCAAAATTCAGTGTACATCCCATACACACAAGTAATTGCGGACCAATGATACTAGATGCTCTAATAAAAATTAAAGACGAACAAGATTCTAGTTTAGCATTTAGGCGCTCTTGCAGAGAAGGTATCTGTGGTAGCTGTTCTATGAACATAGACGGTATTAATACTCTAGCTTGCTTAAAACCGATAAAAACGAATGCTAATATTATAACAATATATCCTTTGCCTCATATGTATATAATAAAAGATTTAGTACCAGATCTGTCTAACTTTTTTTCCCAATACAAGTATATAAAACCCTGGTTAATAAATAATGTTCCTAAAAAATCTGAGTATCTTCAGTCGGAGAAAGATAGATCGGAATTGAATGGTATTTATGAATGTATTTTGTGTGCTTGTTGTTCCGCAAGCTGCCCTAGCTATTGATGAAACCATGATAAGTATTTAGGTCCGGCCATATTACTACAGGCATATAGGTGATTAGCTGACAGTCGCGACACTAATGCAAAAGAGCGGCTAAAGTTACTAGGTGGGAAATCAAAATTGTTTAAATGCCATACCATCATGAATTGCAGTAGAACTTGCCCAAAATCATTAAATCCCGGAAAAGCGATAGCTTCAATAAAGCATAGCATCAATTATAGTTAAGCCCATTTGGTGAAATAGGTAAACACGACAGATTTAAAATCTGTTCTTTATAAGTTATCGGTTCAAGTCCGATAATGGGCAGCGGGGGATAAATGGCTGAGTGGCTTAAGGCAATGGTTTGCTAAATCATCGTATAAATAGTTTTGTACCGTGGGTTCGAATCCCTCTTTATCCATGAAATTTTATAAAAAATATTATACGGATATGATGGAAATGGTAGACATGTCAGGTTTAGGTTTTGATGAATATTATTCATGAGGGTTCAAGTCCCTCTATCCGTATTAGTAAAAAAGGGGGGAGTAGTTTAAAGGTTAAAATATTGGTTTGTCACATCAATGAGTAAGGGTTCGAATCCCTTTTTCCCCGTATAATGCAACTTTCAATTAAGACGAGGAGAGCTCGGTCTGGTAGAGCGATAAACTGTGACTTTATAGGTCATGGGTTCGAGTCCCATTCCTCGTCCAGCTCTAATTCATACAGAAAATTTATGCGTTTAATAAAAAAACCTCTTTTCAATATAGTTAATAATCACTTTATAGATTATCCTACTCCAATTAATATTCACTATGCCTGAAATTTTGGTTTTTTGTCTGCCATGTGTTTAATCGTACAGATAATAACAGGTATTTTTCTTGCTATGCACTATACACCCCACGTCGATTTGGCTTTTATCAGCGTAGAACACATCATGCGTGACGTTAATTTTGGTTGATTATTACGTTACACCCATGCAAACGGAGCTTCTATGTTTTTTATCGTAGTTTATATACATATCTTTAGAGGCCTTTACTATGGTTCTTACACCTCTCCAAGACAGTTTGTTTGAGTAATAGGAGTAATTATCTTATTGCTTATGATTATAACCGCTTTTATAGGTTATGTATTACCTTGAGGACAAATGAGTCTATGAGGTGCTACAGTAATTACTAACTTAGTGTCCGCAGTGCCTTTAGTTGGTGATTCTATAGTAGCTTGACTTTGAGGGGGTTTCTCCGTAGACAATGCAACACTAAATAGATTTTTTAGTCTTCACTACCTACTACCTTTTGTAATTGCGGCAGCTTCATTAATTCACCTAGCAGCTCTACACCAAGAAGGTTCCAGCAATCCTTTAGGAATAGACGCTAGCGGAGATAAAATCCCCATGTATCCTTACTTTATTGTAAAAGATTTGCTGGGGATAGTCAGTTTTATAATATTCTTTTCTTTCTTTGTCTACTTTTCACCTAATCTTTTAGGCCACCCAGACAACTACATAGAAGCAAACCCGATGGTAACACCTGCGCACATTGTACCTGAGTGGTACTTTTTACCCTTCTATGCTATTTTAAGAAGTATACCACATAAATTGGGTGGCGTTATATGCATGATATTTGCTATTGCTATATTAGCGTTTCTACCTTGAATACATAGCACAGAAATTAGAAGCTCTCGTTTCAGACCTATATATCGTGTACTTTATTGAAGCATGGTCGCATGCTGCTTGATTTTAGGCTGAATAGGTGGTATGCCTGTAGAAGATCCATATATAATTATAGGGCAGATAGCCAGTGTATACTATTTTACGTATTTCTTAATAATACTACCTACGTTAGGTAGTGTCGAGAAATTTCTACTAAGTTACATAGTAAATTAACAGAGATTCACGGGATAGAGTAAAAGGTTAACTCGTTAGGCTCATGATCTAAAAATATAGGTTCAAGTCCTATTCCCGTACATAAATTTTTCAAAACTAGTTCCTGTACATATTCTTTAAAATTCAAATGGTAAATAAATTAGGATAAATGGCTGAGCGGTTTAAAGCTTTAGTTTTGAAAGCTAACGTGGAACAAATCCACCGTGGGTTCGAATCCCACTTTATCTTAAGAGGCTATTTGGCGTATAGCCAAGTGGTAAGGCAATGGTTTTTGATACCATGATTTCAAAGGTTCGAATCCTTTTACGCCAAATTTAAAAGTTTCTCCCTCCCGATTGATTAGTAATTAACAACACGAAACTCCCTGTTTTTAGTCTTCTGACAGCCTGTTACTGGGACTTAATAAGCCTAATAAGGAGTATACCTTGTAATGGGTATTTTCGCTTGATAAAACGCTCTAAATCATTAAAATACGGCCTCTCACAGCGCTTTATAGGCTGTATTTTTACGGTATTGTTTTTTTTAGCGTTAATATACAATGGAAGTGTACGGAAATATAATTAAGGAAAAGAGCCTTTCTACTTTCTAGGATAACCAATTTACACTTTTTACAGAATAAGCAGAATATTCTGTAAAATAGGGTTCTTAAGCCGATATAGCTTTTTTTATCATCAATATCCCAAAAATATTTGGGTATAGAATAGCACTTTTAGTACTAAACTTAATACTAAAAGTGCTATTTTAATTTTGTACTTATTATACTTTGCTATTCTCATCGATCAAAATCTGATTACGATAGGTAGATGTTCACACATTTTCCCCCGTTTAGAACCGTACGTGAAGATTACCCTTCATACGGCTCATCCGTTTTAACGCTAAAATTGTTTAACGCAGCTTTGTCACGATGACACGTTTTATGAAGAAGAGTCATATTTTGCAATATGTTTGTACCTCCACTCACTACAGGTATGATATGGTGAGTTTCTAATTCATAAAGTATACCTCCATACTTACTAATTAAAGACTCATCACATATAGGACACATACCTTTTTGTCTTTTGGCCAACTTTAAACGAATATTATTCGTTTGTTGGTTAAAACACAACTTTTAAGACCTTTTGTTGAAATATTCCTCAAATACATCCAGATAGGGATTAGCATCAAGTTTTATCATTGTAGTTCTTTTAATAGGAGTTTCTGATATTTGGAATAAATTGATTTTCTTAAATCTTTGAAATGCAGTACTAGTAGACATTAATCAATCTGTATTACCCACTTTGTGATAAAATTTGAGTTTAAGCGCTTTAGCGTTAAGCTTTGGGTGTCTAATTTTTAACATTCGGTGAATTGAATCAAAGACGTATTTACTCACATGAGTATAAGCTATCTTTGCAGTACTAGACGAGTAATAATTCGCTCATTTCCCCAATATCTCCTTTATACAGCCCTCATCTTTTATATTTACTATAAATGCGTCGTGCATAGAATATACCCTAAGGCCTCTCCTGCTTACATTTGAACAACACAGATACAACTATTTCGCTATCAATAGAGTGAAATAAGTGGGCTATAGATCCCCGGGCAGTGTTTTTGGGAGAGTAGCTTTCCGTATTTATACTGGTCACAGTAGTTTGAACTTTCCAGAATTTAAGATGGAGCTTTCTGGTATCAAAATATTCATATCTTACCTCTTTACTTGGTAGTTTAAACTGAGAGTTACAAACTTTTATATCTTCTTATATACGCTGTAAGTAAGGGTATATCAAATCTTTTTATGAGTTCTTGTGATATAGATTCAAGTCGTTTCGTATTTATGTTATTCATTATTATTTATATTTATCGGTTTTGTATCAATCCATCTTTTATTTGTTACAATTCTGATTCTTTTATTTTCATTAAATGTAAGTGTATAAGGTTTGTATCTAGAATATATTTTGAGATCTCTCAAAGATCTTACAAATGATCTGTATATCTTATAAAAAGAACCTTCATGAGTAGTATCATTAATTTTGTTGTACTCTTCTTCAAACCATGACAAACCACGTGATTTTATTAAGGTATTTATTATACCTTTACCTCTTAATTTAACTAAAGATTTTATGTTTAAACATCCATAAAGTTTAGGTGCTATAAAATAAGCTTTAGAGTACGTATCCGCAAGTTTTAGTCCACCGAGGGCATTAGACTCTTCCATACGTAAATTTGTAACTATTGAGTCTGTATCACGGTAATATACATTTCCTCCTCTGTCTAACACACCCATCATGGCTTCATGAAGTACAATTCTAGCATACGAAGTTACATAAGTTGGCACGTAAGATGCTAACTCAGGGAGTTTAACACCTTTAGCAGTTTTAGATATCTCGACTAAGTATTTTTCTCCAAAATCTCGAAAGTTTCTAAATTCTTCAGACTCAATATACTTATTTAGAGACTCTATATCTGATTTATTGACAAAAATGTTTTCTGTGCTTTCATTTTTCATCGCAAACCTTCCATATAAAGAGTTCATGTTAAGTTTATATAGAATTTCGCTGGGTCTATTTTGCATCTTAGCCTCTTGTCTTTTCGAGAACATGTCCAGTACGTATTCTCTAAATATAGGTTGGGGTCTTTAAGCTTCAAACTTTTGTATATCTTCACTATGTTTGCATATTTATTGTCTATTGAATATTTCAGTTCAACTCCAGTAACATTTGTTCTGAACGTACCTGAGGGGAATTTTAGAGTATTATCTTTATCTCTAAAAGGTATTGAAGGAATATACTGTTTTCCTATGTTCACCACAACATCATATATAGTAAAAGGGTCAATAGGTTCTCTTATCTGTGGAGATTTTCACCCTGAAATTTTAGTAGGAATTTTATTTAGCATACTGGAAGGGTAGTGGCTGTTAAAGTCGTAATGGAATATTTTATTACTATCATTAGTGGGTTTGTAAACTTCGCATCTTCCACCATAATAGGCTTTCCTTATAAATTTATCATAATATGTCTTAGGAACCTCTATTTTATGAGTTTTTAGGTAGTACTTTTTAAATATTTTGTATGACAAAGATGTAGATGTAAGGTTGTTATGACATATCATATTGTATGATTCATTTACCATATTCTCAAAAGATATTATTATATCTCTTAACATTTCAATATCATTAGTAAGGTATTTTATAATAAAGTTTTTTTCTTTTGATATTCTTTCCAATGTAAATATAGGATTTATGTCAAGTTTTGATCTGTTAATAAAAGACTTTCCCAAGTCATTAAGACTCATAGGAAGTAAGTTAAGAGAGTCTCTTAGTGATAAATGTGTGTTGTAAGAATCGTATATATCAATTTTATATATTTTGCCCCCTCTCATATGGTTTTTATGGTTATAAGAAGGGGTATAAGATAAATACCGTCGAACCCTGATAAATTGTGGAAATATGCTATATTTCTTGCATGTGATTTATTAATAATTTTTTTTTAAATACTTTCAAACATTTTATATATAACAACTCCATTAATAATATCTTCTCTGTTATCTGCAAAAGATATATCGCATCTCAATCTTTTTTTAGAAGTGAATCCTGCAGCAAAAGGATAGTGAACGCATTCAATTACAATAGTCTCAATGTCGCAAAATAATACATTATATTTTAGGCTATTATTCTTTAAGTTGTTTTTTATATACTGAGTCATATCTATCTTTTATTGTTTATATATTTATATAAGTATGAAACCATAATTAATAATGCTATTATTACATACCTTAAATCTTCATATTCTAGGCCTAATAAGCAATTTTTCCATCCTTCTAATATGTTAGTTTCAGTAAGAATCTTGCTTATTATCTCTTCTAAATTTTCTTTAGTGGGCGTATCACACAGTGGTTCATTACAATACCCTTCAATCTCTAGACTTTTAGTCATGTCTTCAACTCATGTTGAGCAATTATTATAAACTTTTACTATCCTATCATTTGGGAATGGTATATCATCATTTACAGAAGACGCATATTCGGATGAATTTAATGAACAATCTCCACCGCTTGTAGATACAGAGGGAGACTCTACATTACCTCTATTGGATTCCACAAAAAGACCTTCGTCGTTTAAAAATTCTTCAGTAACGTCATTAACAACAGAATCATCGCTATCAGAGGGAGACTCTACATTACCTCTATTGGGTTCCACAAAAAGACCTTCGTTGTTTATAGATTCCTGATTTAAAACTTCTCCAGTAACGTCATTAACAAAAGTATTTCTTTGGGACTTCATATATTTCTTACAAAGATCAATTTTAATAAGGTCCATCCTGCTTTCATAATTGTATTCATAGAAGTCTGTTAAGTTATCAATATCTTGGTCCGATAGACCTTTAAAAAATTCTAGCTCTTTACTATAAATATCACTAACAAAATCTGATAGTGATATTTCATTGGATAAGGGCTTTAAATGGTATATTTTATATGCACACACTATAAGTGCCGATGTCATAATAGTACCGGCTGATATATTATTAAATGCCAGGTTTTGTATTGTTTCGTTCATGTTCATTAGTTATTATGTATTTATTGATTATAAAGGCCTTCATTTCTCAACCTTCTTCATTACATTAGTTTTCTCAATGCGGACTTTTAGCACTTTTAAGCTTGTTTCTTTATAGCCTTCTATGCTAAACTTACGTTCAGCATATTTCTCAAGACTATAATTGGATGTCATAGTGATCATCATTTTTCAATGTAAAATTATCTCTCATTGCTAGGTACATTGTATCTCCTGCAAGGATTTGCGTAAATAATCAAGTAAGATTTTGCAGATTTTCTTAGTACCTCTGTTTTTTTGAAGCCGTACCAAATAAAATTTCTGTAGTCATAATATTCATTTTAATATTCTATGGACCGAGGCCAAAAGAGTTGAGAATAAAGCTTTTGATAAAATTATAAAGGTTTACTAGAACGGTTAGTTCCGGCTGATAGAAAAAGTAGCGTCAAACGAGGAAATATACCGCAGTATAACATACGAAAAAGAATAATAAAACGTAGCGTGCTATATTTCAGTGGCTGATACAAAAATAAACGAATAATATACAAAATAGTAGTGTAAGAAAAGCGTCAAAAGGTCCGTCGTAAGGTCAACAGTCGCCTTCAAAAGATCCAGATGAAACTGAAGAGGCTACTGAGGAGGCTATTGGAGAGTTTACTAAACTAGTTTTTTCGATCAAAAGTCGATCGATTTTTGAGAGTCTTACCTTGGTAAATAAATGTGCATAAAATTTTCGAGCATCATTGTAGTCATGGAAAACTTTTATGTAGTCATTGAAATAAACGGCGATTAAATTTGGGGATGATCTTTGAGCAGGATCATTATGTATTATTGTATTATATCTCTGTCATTCGCGTGCAAATAATCTATAGTTTTTCTTGCGCTCTGCAAGCTCTTTCAAAATTAACTTTACGTCAACGGAGGAGACTACTTTTTTCTTCCTTGGAACTGGTGGAGTTTTTATTAGGTTGCCCAGTAAAATGCTTGTAGCAAACACACCAACAGATACCGCAGTGTAAACTGTTTCTGGGTCAATATGTTCTATAATGTTCGTAATAAAAGTCATTGCTTATTTTTTTATTTATAATAATTGTATATGGGCTTAATAGATAACTAAGCGTATAAACCCTCCTAGTGGAAGTGGGAGCAGTTATCTTTAATAAACCTGTTTAGATTTAACGTTATGTGTTTTTCAAAGTGAACTAATAACGTATTTGTAACAACAAGAGAAAAAAGACTTGAACTTTTAACCTTTAGTTTTGAAAACTATTGCTCTACCTATTGAGCTATTCTCTCTTTTACCTAGCGGATAATGGGGCTCGAACCCATAACTTTTAACTTGGAAAATTACTGATGTACCAATTCATCTATATCCGCAAGCAGGTTAATTTTTTCTTAAGTCTAAAAAACGTACTACTTTATTTTGATCTCTGTGTAATTGTAGAGTAATTTGTTGCTTTTTAACTCCGTTACGCTGATTCATTGTTAAAATGATAGATCCAATCATAGCTAAGAGTAATATAAAAGCGCATAAAATAAAGACCAAACTGTAAGATGTATACAAAACTAATCCGATGCTTTCTACGTTAGAAGGTAAACTGTTTTCTTGAGTTCATAAAGTTGTTGTAGGGAAATTTACTTCAGTTAAGTTTAGTCTGATATTGGAGTAAGCGTCGAGATCTATTTGCATAGCAGATGAAAACTGAAATAATAAAATTGAACTAATTAAAAATCCAATCAAAAGGATAGTCGTGTAATTAACTTTTGCTCCATCTATTTTCACGTTAAGCATCATAACTACAAACAAAAATAACACCGCTATTGCGCCTACATAAACAATTAAAAATAAAAAAGATAAGAACTCTGCTCCTAGTAATAATAAAATGCTTGCTGTATTACAAAACACTATTATTAAAAATAACACTGAATAAACAGCATTTGCTAAACTTACTACCAAGCATGCGGATAGTAAAGAGATGATTGAAAAAATCCAAAAAAGTGTAATACTCGTCATAATATATTTTTTAAGGGCACTCAAGGTACCCTTTATTTTTAGCAAACTAAGTAAATAGAATTAAAAAAGCCATCATTAAAGCAAACAGTGCGATTGCTTCTGTCAAAGCAAATCCTAGAATGGTATAACCAAATAACTCATTTTTTAGAGATGGATTGCGTGAATATGCTATTACTAAAGATCCGAAAACAATTCCTACACCTGCTCCTACACCGGTTAGTCCAATAGTAGCTAATCCGGCACCTATCATTTTTGCACTTTGTAAAGTTACGTTCATATTAAGTATTTTTTTAAGAAGTATAAATCTCTAGTAAATTTATAGGTTTTATTCTCATTCTAAAGCTCCTTTTTTTCATTCATAAATAAAACCAAGAGTTAATATAATTAAAAAGACTATCATAGATCAGAAGCCAAAAATAGATAATTGACCTAATACCAGGGACCAAGGAAATAAAAAGCTTATTTCTAAATCAAATATCAAAAAAAGGATGGCTACCAGGTAGAATCTCACATCAAACGTTGCTCTAGCATCATCGAAGGGATTAAATCCACACTCATAAGCACTAACTTTTTCCTGGTCGCTTGGCTGCGGGTTAAGAAAATACGAGAGAGCTAGTATGAGAGTAGAAATTGAAAAGGATATGGCAAAAAAAGTTAATATAGCTGAATATTCGTTATAAAGGACGTTCATTTTAAGGTAGTCAGTTGAAAGAAAAAAGTACTCCTGACACAAAAAGTACTCAACCTAAAGACAAAGGTAAAAATATTTTTCAACCTAGACGCATTAGTTGGTCGTATCTGTATCTAGGAAATGCCGCACGGACTCAAATAAAACCAAACAGTAATAAAGTAGTTTTCAGACCAAATCAGATTACTGGAGGTATTCAATAAAAGGGAGGAATATTGAATAAAGGTAACCATCCACCGAAGAAAAAGATAGTGGTTAAGCTACACATTAAAATCATATTAGCGTACTCGCCTAGAAAAAATAAAGCAAAGCCCATCGCAGAGTACTCTACATTGTAACCGGCAACCAATTCAGCCTCCGCTTCAGGTAAATCAAAAGGAGCACGGTTTGTTTCGGCTAGTATCGAAATGTAGAACATAATAAATACAGGAAATAAAGGAACTATGTATCATATATTTTGTTGAGCTAAAACAATTTGAGTTAGATTTAAAGTGCCTGCGCACAATAGTACATTTATAAGTATTAGTCCTATGGAGACTTCATAAGAAACCATTTGCGCAGCAGATCTTAAAGCGCCTAAAAAAGCATATTTTGAATTACTGGATCACCCGGCTGTTATGATGCCGTAAACACCTAAAGAAGAGATAGCTAATATATAAAGAACTCCTACATTTAAATCTGAAAAAACTTTTCCTTCATCTAAAGGTAATACGCACCAAGCTAACATAGCTAATAAGAAGGTTAACACAGGTGCAGCCAAGAAAATAGAGATGTTAGCACTAGATGGTAGTACTGTCTCTTTTGAAAATAATTTTAGGCCGTCTGCCAAAGGTTGTAGGAGACCAAAAATACCTACTACATTAGGTCCTTTTCTTCTTTGCATGGCGGCCATTACTTTGCGTTCTGCTAGTGTCATGTAGGCCACAGCTATTAAGAGAGGAATTATTATAGTAATAATTTTAATTATATTAATTATGATAGTGTAAGACATTTTAATAAGCTTTTTATAAAAATAGCATAGATTGCACGAAGTTGGAAATTAGGTCTATTTTTATAAAACTAACAACAAGCAACAACATAGACAAGCTAATTACGATTGATTTTTCTTTTTCTATTGGGTAGAACACACCTAGTACTTTTGTATCTGTAAAGTACATTGTTTGTATTAAACGGATATAATAAAAACAAGAAATACAACTTAAGATTATAGCAACTATCGCTAAACCACTTAATTTCTTTTGTAAAAGCGCTAAAAGGACAAATGCTTTAGCAAAAAAACCTGGGAATGGAGGTATTCCTGCCATAGAAAATAAGATCCCTACTAAGCATATAGATAACATAGGGTTTAGTTTAACAAGACCAGCAATATCCTTCAAATAACGCGACTGATATGCAGTGGGATAAGAGATACTTCTAAGTGACAACACAATAGAAAAAATAGCTAGAGAGGTTAGTGTATAAATCAAAATGTAAAATATAGCTCCAAATGCACCTGCAAATTCTGTAGTAGAAAATCCTGCTATAATGAATCCCACATGACTGATAGTACTATAGGCGATAAAACGTTTTCATTTTACTTGCTCTAGTGCACCAAAGGTGCCTACTACCATAGAGGAAAGAGCACATACAACTAATGTAAAATTTAACATCTGTGCGATCTCTTCACAGCATAGAAAAAATATTCTGAACATTATACCTACGAGGGCTAATTTTGGAAGGATACCGAAAAAGGAGGTTACATTCGTGGGGGCGCCTTCATACACATCAGGTGATCACATATGAAAAGGTGCTGCACTAACTTTAAAAAGTAGAGACACTTCAATTAAAACGATGCTTAATATGGTCGTATTAACAATAGAAGCTTTTGTTGCGCTTATACCCAAGAAGAACTTTGATAAGTCACCAAAATTAGTCAACCCTGTAGTCCCGTACAGTAAGGATATTCCCAAAAGAAGCAGTGCGGATGAAAACGCACCTAAGACAAAGTACTTTAAGCCTGCTTCTGTAGAGAACTCGGAAGTCCGTTTAAAACTAGCCAATATATAAAAAGCTATACTTTGAAATTCAATTGCAAGATACAGTACCAAAAAGTCAAAAGAACTACTTATAAGTAACATAGCAACTATAGCTAACATAGCTATAATTCAATACTCATAAAAGTTTACTTTTTCCGCTTTATTATAGGAAAAAACTATAAGTATTCAAAATAAAGCTGTGACTAGTAGTGTATTTTTTAACCCAAAGGATAGAAAATCATGACATAAGAGAGCATTTCAGCTGACTATATGAGGTACATTTGATGAAAAGGCTAGCCATAAACCAATAACTGTAATTTGTGTTGCAAAACCCCCAATATTATAATCTAATATAGGTGCCCCCCTTTTTGAAGAAGTGTTTAAAATTACACCGTAAATCAACAAAGCACAAACAGAATTTAAAAGATAAATTTCGGTTAGTAAAGCATAAAAGTCATAGGACGATATAAATAGCATGTAAATTATTTTTATAATAAGTATAGTATATTAAGATTTATAAGTAGGACTAGAAGTAGCTTAATAAGAGATAAATATTGAAACTTTATGGTTTCTATGTGTATATAATCTTCTATAATAACACTTAAACCTAGGCTGGCATGTAACAAAATAATCGGATGGAATAAAAATAAAATTTCTATATCGAATAGAAATCCTGGGACTAGCAAAAGACTAAAAAGACGCGGAAGCCAGAAAAAATATAACTTTTTTTTCGCTATAGAATGAAAAAAAACTTGTGCAAGTAATGTTTTATACATAAATTAATTAAAATAAGAAATTAAATTGTAACTGGAGCAATGAATTTCATTCAAAAATATTTCTGGACATACACCCATTAGTAAAATAGACACGGCTAAAGGTAGAAGGATATAAAACTCTCTTCTAGATATGTCCTGAAAATTTGTAACATACTGCAGTTTTAAGCTGCCAAAACAAATTCTATTAAATAACCATATAGAATAACCAGCACCCAAAATCATACTAAAAGCACTCAGAAATGTTGATATGGAGCTAACTTTAAAAAGACCAGTAAGGACTAAAAATTCTCCAACAAAACTACTTGTGCCAGGAAATCCTATATTTGAGAAAGTGAAGAACAAGAGTAAAATGCTAAATATAGGCATGACTTGAACCAGACCACCGTAGTATTTAAGTATACGCGTTTTATGTCTATCATACAAAATACCCACACATAAAAATAGTGCACTAGATACTAAACCATGACTTAGCATTAAAATTATACTTCCTTCTAAGCCTTGTAAATTGAAAGAAAAAAGACCTAAAGTAACAAATCCCATATGAGAAACAGATGAATAAGCAATTATTTTTTTTAAATCTACCTGTCTAATAGTAGTCAACGAAGCATATACTGCCGCTACAATACTAAGTAAATATATCAGAGGAGAAAAATAAAGAGAAGCTTCTGGAAGCATAGGTAGAGAAAACCTAAGGAAACCATACCCACCCATTTTTAATAAAACACCGGCTAAGATAACAGATCCAGCCGTAGGCGCTTCAGCATGTGCTTCCGGTAATCATATATGAAAAGGAATCATGGGGATTTTGACAGCTAAACTTGAGAAGAAGGACAGTCAGAGCAATATTTGTGTTCTGGTATCGAAGCTGACATTTCACAGAATTTGTATATCTGTGGTACCTTGTTGAAAGTAGATTACTAAGATGGCTAATAACATTAGTAAAGACCCCGCCAGAGTGTATATAAAAAATTGGTAAGCAGCTCTAATTTTTCTTTGACGAGATCCTCATATTCCAATGATTAAAAACATAGGTATTAATACACTTTCAAAAAAAATATAAAAAAATATAACGTCTAAAACACAAAAGACTTGTATTAAAATAAACTCTAGAGTCAAGAAGCAAATAAGATATTCTTTTATTTGAGTGTTTATCATAGTTCAGCTTATCAAAACACAGGTTGTAACTAATCAAGTGGTTAGGATTATGAAAAACAAGGATATGCCATCTATTCCTATTGTATAATAAATGTTGTAAGAAGGAAATCAATTTATCGTGCATACAAATTGAAACAAAGATATCGTAGGATCAAAACAGATCCACAATAAAATTGATGAAATAAAAGTTAGCTGCGCTGTTCCAAAAGCTATGTTTCTTATTAAATTACAATAAGATCCTGGAATAAGTATAAGTAGTATGACCCCACCTAAGGGAATAAGTGAGGTTCACATTAGTAAGTTATTTGATTGCATATATTAAAATTGTTATCCGTTATATTAAAGCAATTTTGCTTGATCAAGCTGTAAATAGAGCAAAAAAACAGAAAGTCATTAACCTGACGTCTATTAAATTATCTAAAAAAGTGAAAGAAGGGACAAATAATAAGAGTAGACATAATCCAGTTGCCACAAAGAAAGCGTAGTGCGTAATTTGACCTGTTTGAATCTTTGTTATTTTAAATGATAAATTACTGACTGTCTTTGAAATACCATAAGGTCCAAGTAATTCGATAAACCCTCTATCAATATTTTTAAATGAAATATTGTATCCGAAATTTAATAAAGAAGACACAACTAGTGCATTATATAGTTTGTCTCAATATAGTTTTTTACTTAAAGAAAACGCAAGTTTTTGGAACCTATTACTGTAAGCGAAAGTTATGTTGCTCTTAAAAAGACCTATATTTATAGAATAGGCAAAAAACGCACCTGAAGTACTTAACACAAAAGGAAGCCATTTTATATATGTGTCCATAAATTCTACTTCTAATAAATTATAAGCTGTGGGCATTATATGTATCGAGTTTCCCCAAAAAGAACTTCCAACACCAACAAAAATATCTTTTGATATAAATCCTATGAGTATACTCGCTATTGCTAATAATATTAGAGGAATTACAATAAACAAAGGAGACTCATGTATGTTGTCCATAGAACTTTTATAACTGTTGTTATTTTTAATAAAAGTTAAAAAAACGAGTCTAAAAGTGTAAAAAGCAGTAAAGAACACAGATATGTTAGCTAATCAACAAGCAAATATACCATATGTAGTATATAGGTTACTGTAGTAACTAATTTGCGTTATTTCAATTATTAAATCTTTAGAGTAAAAGCCTGTTAAAAAAGGGAAGCCAGCTAAAGATAAAGAACCAATTAGCATAGCAGTGTATGTTATGGGTAAATTGTAAACTAATGAACCCATTCGTCGCATATCTTGTTCATTTGATAATGCATGTATTACGGAACCTGCGCTTAGAAAAAGTAGGGCCTTGAAAAAAGCGTGATTTACTAAATGAAACATGCCTACGTTGTAATAAGATAAACCACATACAAATACCATATAACCCAGTTGGCTACATGTAGAGTAGGCTATTACTCGTTTTATATCGTTCTGGAAGACACCTACAATAGAGGCAAAAAAAGCTGTACTTGATCCTAAAATAGTAATTAGGAATAAAACATTAGGAGATAAATTAATAAGAGGAGAACACCTAACTATTAAAAATACCCCCGCAGTTACCATTGTTGCAGCATGAATAAGCGCGGAGACCGGTGTTGGGCCTTCCATGGCGTCGGGTAATCAAGTATGCAAACCTAGCTGTGCTGATTTTCCTACGGCACCTATTAGTAAGAAAACACCTATTAGAGTTAAAGTATTTATGTAGTTACCAAAAATATAAATACTGTGATTTGAATAAACGTCTGCTAAAGAAAATACTACTTCATAATCAACAGACCCAAAAAGAAAAAAAATGGTGAAAATACCTAGGCTCAAACCAAAATCGCCCACTCTGTTCACTATAAGCGCTTTTACTGCTGCTTGATTCGCACACAGGCGAGTATACCAGAAATTTATTAGCAGATAGGAAGCTAATCCTACGCCTTCTCAGCCTAGAAACATTTGGACGAAGTTATCTGCTGTTACTAGTAACAGCATGAAAAAAGTGAATATTTCTAAAAAAGACATGAAACGAGGGCAATGGGGATCATACTCCATGTATTGTATAGAGTATATGTGAACTAGACTGGAAATTGACGTTATAACTACAAGCATTGTTGTCGTCAGACTATCAAACAAGAAACCCCATGAAATATTTAAAGCCCCTGAACTAATCCAAGGGCTAATAGAAATATAACAAGGAACACCACATAAACCTACTTCGTAAAATGATACTAGAGATAAAAAGAGGCATAGAATTACACAGGTAGTGGAAAAGATGTTTGAACCTTCACGCCCTAATCATCTGCCACCTAATCCCGTTATTAGAGTTCCTAATAGAGGAAGAGCTATTATTAATAAATACATTTTATATTTTTATTAAGTTCAATGGGAGTATATTCCAGATTTGGTAATGCTTTTGCTGCTGTACAAAGAAGTTTCTAAACTAACTTTTAGAACCAAAGAGTTTAGATCTTGTAAAGAAATCTTTGGGTTGTTTAAATTACTATCAAATAGTTTTTTCGTTAAAGATAACAAAATACTTTTAGCTGCGGAGTAGATTTCGCGTAGAGAGTGGGAGTTTGAGTCTATCAAAAGTTTAGTTAAACGCGATTTAAGCGCAACTTGAGTAATATCTTTTCTCAACTTTCACCAACGTACTAAAAAAATTTTTAGTACGTTGCTTAGAACAAAATGAGCGTAACTTATATAAGCTACTAAAAACATTAGAAAAAGTCAGAAGATCTGTGAGAATATGATAACACGGTCTAATTGTGGCATAATTTTTTAGTGCATTTCTAAGACATCATTTAAATAGATGCAAGTGAGTAATGTGAAAACGTATGCTTGTAACAAAGCAATACCTATTTCTAAGCCAACTAAGGCGAGTAATAAAACTAGTGGAATTATTTGCAAGTATACAAAGATACCTCCTATTGATATCATAGTCCAAACAAACCCTGCGATTATTTTTAACAGCGTGTGGCCTGATGTCATATTGGCAAATAGTCTTATTGATATTGTAAAGACTTTAACAATATAAGATACAAATTCTATCGCTACTACTAAAGGCACGATAAATAAAGGAACTCCTTTAGGCAAAAATATAGTAAAGAATTTGATTCCGTGTGCTCTAAATCCTATAATATTGATACCTATATAAATAGCTAAAGCTAAGCCGAAAGTAAAGGCTATATGGCTGGTTACTGTGAAACTATAAGGAACCATTCCTATAAGGTTACAGTAAAGAATTATAGAGAAAATAGTATAGATGAACGGAAAATAATGGTAGCCTTTGGTGCCTAAATTATCTTTTACGAGAGTTAATGTGGTATCATAAAACATCTCTTTTAGAGACTGTCAATTTCCTGGAACTAGTTTGTTTTTGTATATTACTAAGCTTGACCAAAAAAAAGATAAGAGTACAGAGAATATTAAAAAAATAGATGCATTTGTCAAAGAAATATTTAACCCAAACAACTCGATAGGGAGTAACGGTATGATTTCAAACTGCTCTAAAGGACTAGCTAAAAAGGGTATTTTGTTTATGTTATACATATTTGTGTGATTTTTGAAACAAATCTAAAAATTTTAAGTCTAAATTGATTCGAACAATCAACCTTACGCTTATCAAGCGTATGCTCTGACCATTGAGCTATAGACTTAAAAGAATTTAAACCTGTTCTTCTAATTTTCTTATGCGCTCAAGCATATCTAGTTTTGATTCTGAGTTAAAGGATTTTATGCTTAGCTGATCTCCGTAAAATTCGCGAATAAATGTTACGTCTTGAATACGTTGACAAATAATACTATAGGAAATCTTTATTAGTTTATTTTCTAGATCTTTTACTACGTTTAATCTTTTTAAATAAGGTGCTATTGCTTGAAAGGATTTGCTTTTTGACTCTAAGAGTAATATACTTTGAATAAAATATGCTAAATGAGGTACTAAACTATTTAAAACTACTGTGTGTAGAGTTTTAAAGGAATATCCCTGGCGATAGTTTTTTCAGCTTATTATATTATTGGTAGCTACTTGTTGGAAGTTTAAGTAAATTTTGTGTGTTCTTTCTTCTAGTGAACTACTTATTTGAGGTGACAAATAGGTCCAGGTAATATTTACTCAAGCAATAAAGCAAAAAAGAAGTATGCTTTCTTCTGTAAAGATGTATATGTTATGATAACAAATTACAATAAATAGAGCTAGAACGTGTAGAGAGGTTAAGCTTATAGTAGGGAAGTTTAGTGTTTTCATTATAGGTTTTATTTTATTAATTTTTTATTGTTATATACCTCCTCATCAATAAATGGAAATAAATAAGAAAAGTCATACTACATCCACAAAGTGCCAATACCAAGCTGCTGCTTCGAAACCGAAGTGATGCTGTTGGGTCAAATGTGATTTGAGTAGTCTAATTAGACAGATTGCAAGAAAAATGGTACCTATAAACACGTGGAATCCATGAAATCCAGTTGCCATGTAAAAGGTAGATCCATAAACCCCATCAGATAATTTAAAATTGGCCACGCTGTACTCAAATCCTTGAAAACCTGTAAAAATAGACGCTAATATTATTGTAACACCAAGTGAGAGAGTTGCTTGTTTTTTATAACCCGCTACAATGCTATGGTGTGCTCATGTTACTGAGCAACCGGATAAAAGTAGTATTATAGTGTTCAGGAATGGAATTTCCCAAGGGCTAAATACAACTATCCCCTTTGGAGGTCACATAGATCCTATGTCGATAGACGGAGATAGACTACTGTGAAAAAATGCTCAAAAGAAAGCAAAGAAAAATAATATTTCGGAGATAATGAAAAGGATTACACCGTAGCGTAGTCCTTTTTGGACTGCTCCTGTATGATGCCCTGCGAAAGTAGATTCTCTTGTAACGTCACGCCATCAGGAGAACATTGTGAATAGCAGCAAACTAAAGCCGCTTAATAAAAGATATCCCCCATTGTTATAAGCATGCATATACATCACCCCACCTAAAGCACATGAAAACGCACCGATAGCCGCTGTTATAGGTCAAGGACTAGGATCTACTAGATGGAAAGGATGTCGTTGTAATTGCTTGGCTGTTTGTACAAAACTTAAATTTGTAGTATTATTCATAGTAAATTTCATTTTTTAAGCGCTCGCTTGTTAAGAGCGCTTTTTTATTTTTTTTATAGATTTTGCTAGATTCGTTAAATATTTTGGGTTAACCCAAAATAAAAAAAAGATTAATAGACTTGAAAGAAATATTTGTGTTAAAGATATGCGCATAACCGTTAGCTAAAAATATTAATTTTTATTCACCAAGTTTGTTAGCTACTCAAGAGATATAATCTGGTAAAGACACGGCTTCTACTACTATGGGCATAAACCCGTGGTTTACGCCACAAATTTCACTACATTGACCATAGAAAATGCCTTCTCTTTTTACGAAAATAGAGCTTTGGTTCAATCTTCCTGGAACAGCATCACATTTTATTCCCAAAGAAGGTACTGCTCAGCTATGCAAAACATCTGCCGCTGTTATAATAATACGGACGTGCGTATTAACTGGAATTACCATTGGATTGTCTACCTCCAGTAGTCGCAGTTGACCTGAAGTTAAATCTTCTTCCGGTATCATATAGCTTTCAAACGTTATTGCTTCATCATCGTTATTTGTATAATCTGAATACTCATAACTTCAGTATCATTGATGACCCACTGTTTTAATGGTTATTGCTGGAGCAATAATTTCGTCCATAGAATATAGTAGAGCAAAAGAAGGTACGGCAATGGCTAATAAAGTAATACTTGGTGTTATTGTTCATATCATTTCAATTGTAGTACCGTGTACCATAGAAGAGGGGTGTTCGTTTTTACTTCAATGATAATGTCATAAAGTTCTACCCAAAATTCAGGACACAAAGACCGATATAGCACAAATAAAAAACATAAAATCATGGTGTAGATTTATAATACCTTCCATTATAGGCGTTGCTGGGTCCTGAAATCCTAGTTGTCAATCTTCCGCAGAGTCTCCAAAAGATGGTCTAACAAAAAATAACTGGGTTAGCATCGCTAACCCGGAAAGTAATAATGTGTTTTGTTTTTTCATGATAAATTAATTTATTTTTAGAGAGATTTCTGTTTCTCTTACTAAAGGAATTTCATTAAATGTATGGTATGCTGGTGGTGATGAGATTTCCCATTCTAAAGTGGTAGATCCTATTTTAGAATCTTCAAAGTTTCATGGATTATTTCTAGCTGGAACTTTTCTTGGTGTAACAAGCGTGTTAAACACTAGGTAGAAGAAAAATAAAGTGCTAAATAACGCCACATAGGAACCGTATGAAGCAATTGTATTTCACCCGGCGTACGAATCCGGGTAGTCCGGGATACGTCTAGGCATACCTGCTAATCCTAAAAAATGCATAGGAAAAAAAGTTAAGTTTACCCCTATAAATGTACCTCAGAAGTGGATTTGGCCTAGTATTTCAGAATATTGGAATCCGGAAATTTTCTCAAATCAATAATAGAACCCAGCAAAAATAGCGAAAACTGCCCCCATCGATAGCACGTAATGAAAATGTGCTACAACATAATAAGTGTCGTGAAGCGAAATATCTAATCCAGAATTGGCTAGAATAATTCCTGTAAGTCCCCCTATTGTAAATAAAAAAATAAATCCTATAGCAAATAGCATAGGAGTTTTTAAGAAGATTGATCCTTCTCACATAGTTGCTACTCAACTGAATATTTTAATCCCTGTAGGAACAGCGATTATCATAGTAGCTGCTGTAAAATAGGCGCGAGTGTCTACATCTAAGCCCACTGTATACATATGATGCGCTCAAACTATAAATCCTAAAATACCTATAGAAAGCATAGCATAAATCATACCTATATAACCAAACACCGGCTTTCGAGAGAAAGTAGATACGATATGGCTAACAATACCAAACCCAGGTAATATTAATATGTACACTTCCGGGTGTCCAAAGAATCAGAACAAGTGTTGATACAACACAGGATCTCCACCACCTGACGGATCGAAAAATGTGGTATTGAAGTTTCTATCGGTAAGCAACATTGTAATAGCACCTGCTAATACAGGAACAGCTAGTAACAATAAAAAAGCCGTGATTAAGATAGACCACACAAATAATGGGATACGGTACATACTTTGTCCTGGGTTACGCATGTTGAATATAGTAGTAATGAAGTTAATAGCACCTAGTACAGAAGAAGCTCCCGATAAATGCAAACTAAAAATAGCTAAATCAACAGCGCCACCAGAATGACTTTGAATAGAACTTAGCGGTGGATACAATGTTCAGCCCGTGCCTGCCCCTACTTCAACCATAGCGGATCCTAAGAGCAGACATAGTGATGGGGGTAATAATCAAAAACTAATGTTATTTAATCGAGGGAATGCCATATCTGGTGCTCCTATCATAATTGGCACAAATCAATTACCAAACCCTCCTATTAGTACAGGCATTACCATAAAGAAAATCATTAAAAAAGCGTGCTCTGTAACTAAGACATTATAAACTTGATGGTTACCTAAAAGGAGTTGATTACCTGGTTGGGCTAGCTCCATCCTGATTAATATGGATGCGCAGGCACCTAGAACACCAGAGAATGCACCAAAAATTAAATATAAGGTACCGATATCTTTGTGGTTAGTGGAATATATTCAGCGAAAAATTCAATTATTTAGAGACTTTTGCACTAAATGTCACTATGGGCGTTTTATTTTGTTTTTATAAGAATAGTTTACGTATTGAGTCTTTTTTAACTCACTAGGGATCCCAAAGTAAATTAGTAGATCTAGTAATATTTTTTACGGTTGAGTGCTTATGGAATCACGTATTTAAAAAAAAATATTTTATTAAAAAAATACTCTTAGTGAGATTTGAACTCACGTCGATGCCCTGAAAAAGCACTGTCCTGACCATTAGACGATAAGAGCTTAACGGTAGAGGGATTCGAACCCGCGGCTTACGGATTATGATTCCGTCGTTCTAACCAACTGAACTATACCGTCACTAAAAAGGATAACCTAAAGATTTTAGGAAGTATAGGTTTATACTTTTTTTGTTACTACTGCTTATTTTGTATGCTATTTTAATAATTGAATTTTTATCTGTTTCTTTTTCCATAGATTTCATGAGGTTTGAGTGCACGGAAGAGTACTCAACAACACGGGAAAAATTAGAGAAGCTAATTGTAGAAAAAGATTTGGACTTGTTTCTGCCAAACGAATTAAAGTTTTTAACAAGATTCTTATAGGAAAGTAAAAAAATATTTTCTATTAGGAAGTATTTGGTTTTATCAGTTACTCTTAATTTCAGCTCTGTTGTAGGTAAGTACAGGGTATTAGTGGTAGAGCTGTTCCCTATTAGCTGAGTAGCTACTAAGTTCAAACAAATATTTTTTACATCATTACAGGATACATTTTTTAATTGTACCTCATAGAAATTAAAATCTGGTAGTTCTTTTGTTCTGTTAATGGGAAATTGTGTTAAAATGTCGTAATCAACGAGGGTTTTTTTACAATTTAATATTCTAGAGCGCATGTTTTATTTTTAGTTTGGAGATAATCGGACTTGAACCGATAACCTTATGCTTGCAAAGCACACATTATACCTATTAAACTATATCCCCATTTGAGTATTTTGGTAAAGCAAAAGTACGAGCAGTTATTATTTTCGCTTCTAGACTTATTTATATAAAAATATTTAGATTGAAAATTACCTAATTTTCAATCTAAATATTTTTATATAAATAAGTCTAAAAGTGAAACCACCTGTATTACATAGTGCAATAAAAAAGACCTATTAATGTGTGTTCAGTGCATCAATAGTACAAAGTACCTTGCCACTTGGGAGGCAAGATTAGGTGAACCTAAAGCAGATTAAGACCAATATTCGTTCTTTTCTACATCTAGGAAGAGATTTTCTTTTAAAACGTGTCACAAAAGTTTCAAAAGGGTGTGCCTAACTTGAACTTGCGCACATTCAAAAAAGTGTAATTTTCAATCTAAATATTTTTATAAAAGGGGTTTCCCCCCTCCCCCCCTCTCCCTCCGTTAGGAGGGATATATGTGTATATATATATACGTGTACTGTATAGCGCAATTATATTGTATGTCTAGTTAGTCGCTGAAGTAGTACATAACCAATATTTAAAATAAGCAATGACTTTTATTACGAATATTATAGAACATATTGACCCAGAAACAGTTTACACTGCGGTATCTGTTGGTGTGTTTGCTACAAGCATCTTACTGGGCAACCTAATAAAAACTCCACCAGTTCCAAGGAAGAAAAAAGTAGTCTCCTCCGTTGACGTAAAGTTAATTTTGAAAGAGCTTGCAGAGCGCAAGAAAAACTATAGATTATTTGCACGCGAATGACAGAGATATAATACAATAATACATAATGATCCTGCTCAAAGATCATCCCCAAATTTAATCGCATTCCACTCTTCTGGTTATAGAGATATTTTAGAAGAATTAAAAAAGGCGCAAATATATTACGAACGTTTATTCAATAGTGTAAAGCTCGGATATACAGACCGACTTTTACTTACGTAAACTAATTTGGTAAAATATTCAACTCGTGCTAAACCCAACACCAAAAGTTTTAGTTGCTGTAAAAATTTATTTTTGTGCACTTTTGTCGCGTATTAATTCTTTTAGGGAAACATAACAATAAAGTAAATAAATATCTATGAGAAAGCGTTTGTAGCTTAATTGGACAGAGCATTAGACTACGAATCTAGGGGTTGAAAGTTCAAGTCTTTCCAAACGTAAAAGTAATTAGCTCAATGGTAGAGCATTTTGTTTACATCAAAAAAGTTATGGGTTCGAGCCCCTTATTACTTAAGAAAAAAAATATAAATGTCCACTCTGAATCAAAAAATTAAAAATCCGAAAGTTAAAAAAACAATAAAAGTTAGGACGCCTGCTTTAGATAAAGCCCCATTAAGAAAGGGAGTTTGCACCAAAGTGTATACAATAAGCCCTAAGAAACCAAACTCAGCTGAAAGAAAAGTGGCCAAAATACGACTTACTACAGGAAGATCAGTTATAGGCTACATAGGGGGGGAAGGCCACAATTTACAAGAACACTCTGTAGTTTTGATACGCGGAGGTCGTGTTAAAGACCTACCAGGAGTTAGGTATCATGTAGTTAGAGGTATCTACGACTTACAATCTGTAATGAATAGAAAAAACGGAAGATCCAAATATGGTACGAAGTGATCTCGAGTCTAAATAGCTCAGCGGTTAGAGCAAAAGATTGAAAATCTTTGGGTCAGTGGTTCAAGTCCACTTTTAGACATTATTCTTCGCAAAAAATATGCAAGTAATAAAAAATAATACTTCTACAAGTAAAGTTAAGATTATAATAAGAATAATTTGTAATAAACCTTCAGGAGGCATTGTAAAGGAAGTAAGCAAACAAAAGAGCACTAACAAATATTTTTTGAACCTTCTAGTATATATATGTAATGTAATCATGTTATCCAACAAATACGAGTGTAATAATTTTGAGAATAAAATGCACAGCACACTAGACATAAAAAAAGCTGTCTGTAGCGTCCAATGTGTGTAAGTTTCAATACGTGCCTCTAGTTGAATCTTTAAAGCATAGTTTAGAGTAATCTTTCAACTGTCCAAAAAAATAAAAATAGAAGGTAACGCAACAAAGTAGCATGTGAGCAGAGACAAAAAGTATACTAAAAACGAAGGAAGAATCAAACGGGAAAAAATCCAGACCTGTGATTTATACCAGCTAGTTGCTAAAAAAAATCTGCAGTTATAGTACGCGTAAGGAAAATTTATAATCCACGACAAACTAGATGCAATATAAATTGAAGTAAAGAACACTTCCGTTATATGGGTAGCGATGAATTTTTTACTATTCAGGCAAATAAAAGCGTACGTTTCTAATAAAAAAATAGATTCATTATACTTTAGTATAACTAATAAGCTCAAAGTATAACTCAGTAACACGTAACCTATCCGAAATTTCAATTCGCTAAGGTGTAATTGTAATGGAAGTTGCATTAAACATTTAGATGTATTGGGACTCGAACCCAAAATAAGCAGATTAAAAGTCTGTTGCTGTGACCGTTTAGCTATACATCTAGTTTGAAGAGAGTAGGATTTGAACCTACGAAGATTTTTAATCAATAGATTTACAGTCTATCGCTTTAAGCCACTCAGCCATCTCTTCTATAAGATAAAACGTTTTTAGTTTAATTGGATAAAACATCAACCTTCTAAGTTGATTATTGTAGGTTCAAGTCCTACAAAACGTATCTCTTTATAAATAATATTTAGATTGAAAATTAGGTAATTTTCAATCTAAATATTTTTACTAAACCAAAATGTTATTATGGGACAAAAAGTAAATCCAAAAGGTTTTCGTATAGGATTAAGTAACTTATGACATGACGAAGGACAATGTTATGGAAAAAGTTTTAAAAATCCAAAAAATTTACTAAAGGAGACCCGTAATATTTTCACCTTCTTGAACCAATATTTTGAATCCAAAAAATTAGTTCGAGGTCAAGTAGAGCAAAAAGTTTTTAACAAATTGAAAAAATACAGTATTCAATACGTACCAATATTACCAAAATCTACGCCGTCTATATGCAATACCGCGACAAAAACAACCTACGCTTTCAAGAAAAATATTCAAGTACGAAATTACAACGCAACACTCTGGTACCAAAATGGTCCTTTGTTATGCGAATTCATAAAAGTTTCTCTAAAGAAAGGAATCGCATTCCGAAAAATAATAAACACGATTCAACAGTTATTAGTATTAAAAACACCACATAAAATTGTATTAAAAACTTCTTTTGGTACCAATATTATGGAGTATACTGGTCTAAAAGTGCGCTACACGGGACGCTTCGGAGGAAGCAGAAGCCGTATGGCAAGTAGCATAGTTTGCCTGATAGGTGCTGTTTCACTACAAAAAATAGAAACTCATATACAGTTCTATTCAAGTTCTTTACATACAAAGCAAGGCCTATGTAATCTACAAGTCTGGATGGCATATAAAACAATTTAAAGTAAAAAAGTATGAAAAGATTCAACACAAAAAATAATCCTACCCGGCAGCATAAACAAACTGCTAGACATATAAATCAAACTAACCATATACTAAAAAGGGGTGCTTTTGGTTTAAGATCTCTAGAATATGTTCAAGTAGGCATTGGTCAGGCAAATAGTTTAAAGAAGATTCTCCAGAAAGAATTAAAAATACAAGAGAAAAAAACGAACTTAGGTAAAATAAAATTATGATTTTACATGTTACCTAACAGGTCTGTAACAAAATTGAGTCCAGAAACACGCATGGGAAAAGGTAAAGGCCCAGTCGTGAGCTATTGCTGTTATATTAAAAAAGGCCAATTATTATTTGAAATAGCAAATTTGCCTAAAATCAAAGCTGCAGAGTTAGCATCAAAAATTAAATATTCGCTTTCTTTCAAGGCTCAACTATTAGAAAAATTCCAATAAATACAAGACTAGGTAGCATAGTGGTTATGCATAAGATTGCAAATCTTTTTTAGGTCAGTTCGAATCTGGCCCTAGTTTCCTAATTACACAATGCAACAAAAAAAATATACAGGTATTCTTTTTTTATCTTTTAGCTCAAACAATACTCACTTTCTCCTAACTGATCATGCTGGCCAAGTCAAAGCATGAACTACGGCAGGAAGATCAAAGATCAAAGGTGTAAAAAAGAACTTGTCGCTTTCAATCTTTGAAACTATTCGCTTTTTAGAACAGGAGGCGAATAACTTAAACTATTCTTACTTTCATGTTAGAATAAAAGGTTGAGGCAAAAATAAAAAAAATATATTTAAAATCTTGAAGCAGTCAAAGTTAAAATTTATTTCAGTAATAGACATTACCTCTTGTCCGTATAACGGATGTAGAATTCCCAGAAAACGTAAATTATAACATGTATAATATAAATAGACCTATTTCACCTCATTTAACTATATACAACACGCAAAAATCTTCTCTTTTTTCTATTTGACATAGAATTTCTGGTGTCGCCATGTTTACCTTAATAGCTAGCCCACCATTATTCCTAAAATTAGCTACATTTTCTTATAAAAGTTTTAACATCTTAGACCTTATGTTAAATAACTCTAGTCTTATTTTACCCTGATTCATTGTAATAATATCAGTAATCTTTTTGTATCATATTATAAATGGAATAAGGCATTTTTTGTGAGATTCCGTAGTAAATGTAAACACAGAATCAATAATAAAGGATAGTAATACTTTATTAGCACTTGTATTTTTAATAATGTTATTCAAGTTTATTCTATAATACTAGATCAAATGCGGAAATAGCTTAATAGGCAAAGCGTGACTTTGCCAAAGTCATTATGAGGGTTCAAGTCCCTTTTTTCGCTTAAAATCTTTCTGGTAGCTTCAATGGTTAGAGCAGGTAGCTGTTAACTACAAGGTTATAGGTTCGAATCCTATTCAGAAAGAGTTAAAAGTACATCAAGATGTAGCGTAATGGTAACGTACTTGCTTTGGGTGCAAGGGAATGTCAGTTCAAATCTGTCCATCTTGAACCACCTCCAAATGTCTATTAACAAAAAGACTTCAAAGTATTTTTTCCGTGAACGAGATAATTATAATACTCATTTTCTAACAGCAAAGTACAATAAGTACAAAAATTTTTGCAGAAAAAATAGTATATACCTAAACAAAAGGCAATTTAAAGAAATTTCTATACATGAAGTAGGAACAGCTACAGTTTTTGTACGCTGAATTAAGCTGTATCACTATGGTTAATTTTCGAGGTAGCAAATATAAGCAAATACAGTTATTTCAAAAGAGTTTGATCCTGGCTCCGAATGAATGCTAGTGGTCGGCCTAACACATGCAAGTTGAATACTTTTTGTGCTATATAAAAAGTTTAGCGTACGGGTGAGTAATACATAGAAATTTATCTTAAATTATGGTAAATACCTTAAAAAATTAATTATTGGTTTAAGAAAAGTCTACGCAGGATTAGGTAGTTGGTAATTTAAAAGATATATCAAGCCTACGATCCTTAATTGGTCTTTGAGGATGACCAGTCACACTGGAACGGAAATAAGGTCCAGACTCTTTAAGAGGCAGCAGTGAGGAATCTTAGGCAATGAGCGAAAGCTTGACCTAGCCAGGCCACATGTGCGACGAAAACTATATTAGGTTGTAAACCACTTTGTAAAATACAATAAAAAAAGATTATATTTTACAATCAAAGCTCCGGCTAATTTCGTGCCAGCAGCCGCGGTAAAACGGGAGGAGCAAGTATTATTCAAATTGACTGGGCGTAAAGGGTGCGTAGGTTGTGCATCAAGTAGTAAAAAAATGTTAAATTTTATGTTTATCAAATATTACTAAACTAATACACTAGAGCGTAGTAAAAGATTATGGAACTTCGAAAGTAGCGATAAAATGCGATAATATTCAAAAGAACTCCAAAAGTGAAAACAATAATCTGGACTACAGCTGACACTGAGGCACGAAAGCGTAGGTATCAAAAGGGATTAGATACCCCTGTAGTCTACGCCCTCAACGATGAGTGTTTGTCATTGAATACTTTTACAGTGACGAAGTTAAGGCATTAAACACTCCGCCTGGGGATTACGGTCGCAAGATTAAAACTCAAAGGAATTGACGGGAACCCTCACAAGCGGTGGAGCATGTGGTTTAAATCGAAACAACGCGCAAAACCTTACCAATTTTTGTATGTCACTTAGTGTCACAGGTGTTGCATGGCTGTCGTCAGTCCGTGCCGTGAGGCGTTTGGTTAATTCCAGCAAACGGACGAAACTTTTATGTAATGTATTTATACATTATAGACTGCTTGGAATATCCTTGAGGAAGGGAAAAACGACGTCAAGTCCGCATGACCCTAATAAATTGGGCTACTTTCATGTGCTACAAAGTAATATTTACAACAAGAAGCAAAGGTGCAAGCTGGAGCAAAATCTATAAAAAATATTTTATTCGGATTATTCTCTGCAACTCGAGAATATGAAGCAGTAATCGCTAGTAATCGTGAATCAGAATCGTCGCGGTGAATACGTTCTTGGGTTTTGTACACACCGCCCGTCACACTACGGAAATTTACTCTACTTGAAGACAAAAAGTGATAAAGCTTTTTTTCCATGGTAGCGAAAGGACTAGAGTGAAGTCGTAACAAGGTAGCCGTAGGGGAACCTGCGGCTGGAAAAGTTTAACATAATTTGCTATCTCAAATATTAAACAAAAAACATAAATGATCACTAAACTATACTGTGAAAATTACGCTTTTTTCTTATTTATGATCGGCGTTTTAGGGATTTTCTTAAATCAAAAAAGTATCATAATTATCATAATGTCATTAGAAATGATGTTTCTAGCAGTTAGCTTCAATTTTATCTTCTTTTCAGTATATCTAGATAATATTGTAGGCCAATTATTTGCTCTTGCTATACTAACTGTAGCCGCGTCAGAGTCTTCTATAGGGTTAGCTATTCTGGTAGTCTACTATAGAATCAGAAGCACAATTACTATAGAGCTAATGACTCTCACAAAAGGATAA